CATATCTCATCTTTTCTGTCGGCTCAAGCACTACTCTAACTGAGGGAATCCTATACTCTAATTTTGTTTCATTAATCTATTATATAATATTATGTTATGAATAGCATGGAGGGGTAATGCATTTATCAACCATCAAATAAAATTTTTATTCTATTATCTATTAATATTAAATTCTAGTTAAATCACAACTATAAACTATATCAATAATAATATAAGAATATGATAATAATATGCATTGCATAATAATATATATGTATGTATATTTATACACATAATATATATGTGTATATAATATATATATTATGTATATAATATATATATTATGTATATTTATATGTATGTATATTTATAACAATAATATGCTATACATTGTATTTGTACTATAAAAGATATTATATTATCTATTGCATTGTATATTAATATATTATATATGGATATATTTATGTAGATTAAGAATTTAAATTCTTAAGTAGAAAACTATTTTGATCTAGATTATATAATCTATTATAATTAGATTTTGTTATATTGTATATTGACAATACCAAAAACTGATCATACTATCAGCATAGTATGCTGATGGTCGGGCGGATATGCCCCCATCGTCTAGCGGTTCAGGACATCTCTCTTTCAAGGAGGCAGCGGGGATTCGACTTCCCCTGGGGGTAGGGTACTACGAAAGGAAGTTGATGATGGATTATCACTAAACCTAGAATTAATTCTTCCTGGGTCGATGCCCGAGCGGTTAATGGGGGCGGACTGTAAATTCGTTGGCAATATGTCTACGCTGGTTCAAATCCAGCTCGGCCCAATAATTCGCCGCTCCATTGAATATGATTTAACCATTTTAATTTGTCTTCCAGAAATAGAAATGCCTTATCCGTAGAAATAAAGATCAACTGTTTTTTTGATCTATCCATACTATAACTATATTTTATTTTTATCATTAAGAATTTCATTATTATTATTTTTTTTTTTGCAATAAAAAACCATATGATATCAGTATATAATTTTTGTCTCTGTTACAACACGACGAATAGAATATTCTTATGAAACCATAAAGAATATGTATGCCATAACCTCGCTGGGATTGTAGTTCAATTGGTCAGAGCACCGCCCTGTCAAGGCGGAAGCTGCGGGTTCGAGCCCCGTCAGTCCCGAACTAGGATCCGATGGATTTATCAATTCATCTCCCACTTTTTACAGAAAAGTGGGACAGGAAGCAAGATCTAATCTTTTGTTTTTTGTTTCACATTGATATTTTGATATTTATCATCAGACAAATGAAATGCGGAAATTTCCATTTTTTACACTACAGATAGTAATACTTAAGTAAGTATAAGGAAGAAGGTAGGTTATAGAAAAAAAAGAATGGAAAAGGACGAAAGGATTCTATATTGGAATTGGATTAAGAATTCCATTTTTAATTTAGTATGGATAAAAGGTCTTCCTATGTTATATTATTAAATTCTCGACAATTAATTGATTTGATAGATTAGATATATTGTTATTCATAATATTTTTATCCGTTTGGCATCATCAGGATACAATTAACCTATTGAATTTACAGAAGTAAAATTTATCATCTCTATGGGATTAGATCCCGAGTTATTGTGAAACAAAAAAATAAGATTATGGAAGTCAATATTCTCGCATTTATTGCTACTGCACTGTTTATTCTAGTTCCTACTGCTTTTTTACTTATCATCTATGTAAAAACAGCCAGTCAAAATAATTGACTTTAATCAAACTCGAATTATTAGTTCTTGTCAATAATTGAAGATAATGATGAGATAGTGTGTAGAAAGAACTATAGATATAGATATTTATATTATATTTCTACACACTATCCGATATTATATACAGATTTACATTTACAGTATAATATAGGCTTTCTTTACTTTATATAATCTTTACTTTATATAATATAAATATATATCAATTTACAATTATGGTAGTGCTTCTAGAGTCCACTCCTCCCCCATACTACGAGCGAAAGGGAAAATGTAAAGACTACCATTAAAGCAGCCCAAGCGAGACTTACTATATCCATGTAAATTATGTCTCCTATCTCTATCAAGGAATTATTCCACTATGATTATTGATCAATAATCATAGTGGAATCAACGTAAAAGAGTCAAAATGGGATTCTGATTTAAAGCGATTGATTAACCAAATCCAATGAAGCTAATCGTAACAAATTCTCTATTATTGTATAGGATTTTCGGTAGAAGCGAGCAATAAGTACGATACATACACCCTTTTCCTTTCTTTAGACGATTTTGAAGATATCAATATAAAATTTGAAGATATCAATATAAAAGGAGTTCTTCTAATGTACTAATGTAAAAGATGTAGAAATAATAAGACCTATTGTTTCTTTTGTTACCTTTTGTATAAGCAAAAGAGATAAATTATATATATAGATATAAAAGATATAAAAAAATCTCTATACTATAAAGACAGATAACTATCTTAATAGGACCTCCATTTCCTAATTTATTTGATTCAATGGATGAATTAAAGAATTAAATAAATGAACCGAACCCATTATTAATATTAAATTAATAATTAATAAGTGCAGCAACCTTCACTTCATCCACTTCATCCTATTGGATTGGTACGGGGTGGGTCCACCATATGCTGAGAAAAAAAGACAGTCTTTTTTTGTCTTTTCTAAAACTTACGGATTCTAAAGGTCAAGTTAAAGTATTGACATACCTAGTTCTTTGCGTCTGCTTCTGCGAAGCAAGAATTAGCCAAGTTGAATTAGCAGAATAATAATAATAGATTCCAATTTGTCAATCAGGCGACACCCAGATTTGAACTGGGGATAAAGGATTTGCAGTCCCCCGCCTTACCACTTGGCCATGCCGCCAAATCCGATCCAAAATAAAATATGGATTAAAATATTATTTATACTCTATTACTAAATTAATAATTATTTACTTTTTTTATCTGGAATCCCATTGTACTTAATCCCTTTCCAAATATGAATCCCTTTTTTTTCTTTCAAAGAAAAAAAGGAGTTTGCAGTAACCATTTACCTAATTTACTTTGAATTATTGAACTAAATTTGTATCTTGTTTTTCCTTAATCTTAATAGCATAAGAAAAGCAAATAGATTTATGACTAATTAGTATCAATTATTTTCAATCTCAATTTTGAATTATAACACTATATATGTGTATATGTAAACCCTAAAACAGAAATTTTTACACAGAACAGAGGATCTCTCTTATTTTATGCCCATATTCCTATAGAGAATCAGTGTGTTTAATTTTTTAATTCTCATATATATAGAATGGGAAAGGAAAGTGGATTGAACCCTGAATCCATATAGTGATTTTTTTTTATTCCATCTGATCATATTATCATAATAATAGGGATAAATTGGATCCATTTTGATATTCTATTCTATACAAAGACAAAGACTCCATAAGTGTAATGTAAGTATTAAGTAGCATAATCTTTGTTTTTTCAGGAATGTTTTATTAATTCATTCCATTTATACCTGTCGCAAATTTTAACTTGCGTCGAAAATACTCTTTATTCTTACGTCTCGTTTCCGTTCATACATATGAAATAGAGATATGGAGTTGGTTAAAATTTCATGTGATTCAGTAAACAGAATAGACATTCCATTATTGGCTCACTCTTCATCGAACTAACCTAATCATACGAATCGATTTAGCAATGATGGAATTTTTTCGATAAAGAGGAAACTTAAGATTAAGATGCTTCGGAAGAAAAATGAGGGAATGTCCACAATACCTGGATTTAATCAGATACAATTTGAGGGATTTTGTAGGTTCATTAATCAGGGCTTGACGGAAGAATTTCATAAGTTTCCAAAAATTGAAGATACAGATCAAGAAATTGAATTTCAATTATTTGTGGAAAGATATCAATTGGTAGAACCCTTGATAAAAGAAAGAGAGTCTGTATATGAATCACTCACATATTCTTCTGAATTATATGTACCCGCGGGATTAATTTGGAAAAGTGGTAGAAATATACAAGAACAGACTGTTTTTATTGGAAACATTCCCCTAATGAATTCCCTGGGCACCTCTATAGTAAATGGAATATACAGAATTGTAATCAATCAAATATTGCAAAGTCCCGGTATTTACTATCGTTCCGAATTGGACCATAACGGAATTTCTATCTATACCAGTACTATAATATCAGATTGGGGAGGGAGATTAGAATTAGAAATTGATAGAAAAGCAAGAATATGGGCTCGCGTGAGTAGGAAACAAAAAATATCTATTCTAGTTCTATCATCGGCTATGGGTTCAAATCTAAAAGAAATTCTAGATAATGTTTGTTATCCCGAAATTTTCTTGTCTTTCTTGAATGATAAGGAAAAAAAAAAGATTGGGTCAAAAGAAAATGCAATTTTGGAGTTTTATCAACAATTCGCTTGTATAGGCGGGGATCCGGTATTTTCTGAGTCCTTATGTAAGGAATTACAAAAGAAATTTTTTCAACAAAGATGTGAATTAGGAAGGATTGGTCGACGAAATATGAACTGGAGATTAAATCTTGATATACCTCAGAACAATACATTTTTGTTACCACGAGATATATTGGCTGCTGCGGATCATTTGATCGGAATGAAATTTGGAATGGGTATACTTGACGATATGAATCACTTGAAAAATAAGCGTGTTCGTTCTGTAGCAGATCTGTTACAGGATCAATTCGGATTGGCTCTTGTTCGTTTAGAAAATGCGGTTCGAGGAACTATATGTGGGGCAATTCGGCATAAATTGATACCGACTCCTCAAAATTTGATAACTTCGACTTCATTAACAACCACTTATGAATCTTTTTTTGGCTTACATCCCTTATCTCAAGTTTTGGATCGAACTAATCCATTGACACAAATCGTTCATGGGCGAAAATTGAGTTATTTAGGTCCTGGAGGATTGACAGGGCGAACTGCTAATTTTCGGATACGAGATATTCATCCTAGCCACTATGGGCGTATTTGC